GTCTTGGGTTGGAACAAATTACTATAATTCGTCCTCGCCTACGGATCAGTCGACATTTTTCACAAATTTTACGAACGGAGGCTCTGATTTTCATTATTTAAATGAACCTAAAGTATACCATGGGAAGTGGTTCAGAAATTAAACCTTCATGAACCTTTTTTGTTCTTTCACTTGAGGGATTAACTAATGTGGGAAGCGTAATATTTGAAAACCACCCTTTCTCTATTTCTTTTTTTTTTTCACAAATATGAAATAGGAAAGTTCTGTATATAATTTGGATATCAGAAAAGAAAGATTACCATATATAGCACAAAATTTCTCCGCCGATTCCTTCTAGTCGAGCCTCTCTGCCCGTCATTATACCCCGCGAAGTAGAAACAATTACAATCCCCATCCCGCCTAAAATTCTAGGGATTCCTTGATAGTTAGAATAGATTCGTAGACCAGGTCGACTGATACGTTTTAAATTTAAAACAGTTCTAGATGGCCCTTTCCTATTCCTTCTATGTCGTAGGGTTAAAACCAAAAAGTATTTGTTGTTCTCCTGATGTTTCCTCATGTTTTCAATAAAACCTTCTCGTAAAAGGATTTTAACAATATTTTCAGTGATATTAGTATATGGTATTCGAACTGTTCTTTTTTTATTCATGTCAGCATTTCGTATAGAGGTTAGTATATTAGCAATAGTGTCTTTACTCATAATAAATGAAGATTTTGGTTGTCCCCAAATTTGGATATAATCAACATGCTCTTTTTTTTTTTTTTCTTAATTAGAAAATTAAAGGCATATACATGAGACACAAACAATCTACTAAATCTACTAAATTAATTTCATTCAAATACTATAAAATAAAAACTGTCTTTAGGGTCTCATCTTATAATACTTCAGGTGCTAACGAAACTATTTTAGTGAAATTTAATTGTCTTAATTCCCGGGCAATTGCGCCAAAAATTCGAGTTCCTTTTGGATTTCCTTCTTGATCAATAACAACCGCAGCATTGTCATCATATCGTATTATCATACCGTTGTCGCGTTTGAGTTCTTTACAAGTACGTACAATTACAGCTCTGATTACTTCGGATCTTTCCAGCGGTGTATTTGGTATTGCTTCTTTGATTACAGCAACAATAACGTCACCAATATGAGCATATCGTCGATTACTAGCTCCTATGATTCGAATACACATCAATTTTCTGGCTCCGCTGTTATCCGCTACATTCAATTGGGTTTGAGGTTGAATCATATCATTTTTGATCTGTTTTTTCAATGCAAAGGGCGAAGTAAAAAAAAAAAATGTTGTTTATTCAAAACAAAAAAAGAAACCTGCAATTGTTTTTTTTCATCCAAAAACCTTTTTCTTTTGGTTCTACATCTCTATCCTGAAATAATGAATTGAGTTCGTATAGGCATTTTGGAAGCCGCTATTGAAATAGCCTTTCTGGCTATATTTTCGGCTACCCCACTCATTTCATAAAGGATTCTACCCGGTTTAACGACAGCTACCCAATATTCGGGAGATCCTTTTCCCGAACCCATACGTGTTTCTGTAGGTCTTACTGTAACTGGTTTGTCTGGAAATATACGTACCCATATTTTTCCGCCGCGGCGGGCGTTTCGTGTCATTGCTCGTCGCCCTGCTTCTATTTGTCTAGATGTGATCCAAGCGGGTTCAAGTGCTTGAAGAGCATATCTACCGAAGCAAATACGATTACCTCGATAAGATATTCCTTTCATTCTTCCTCTATGGTGTTTACGGAATCGGGTTCTTTTGGGGTTATAGTTGAGGGTTTTTTATTAATTCCATCTCTACTACAGAACCGGACATGAGAGTTTCTTCTCATCCAGCTCCTCGCGAAGGAAATGATTATAAAATAATATACATATATTTAATCAATAATATATTGATTAAATATATTGAAGCCTGAGAGTCTTTGATTTTGATAAGCTATTATCAATTTGGATATCTTTATTTGATATAGAAGTAAACATGTATTTGATTTCTATTTATAGAAAATTTTGTTTTCTTAAAAATAAAAAATTTCGCGGGCGAATATTTACTCTTTTAATTCAATTTTATAAGATTAGTTTATGCCATGACTTTTCAGAATAAATGAATTGGTTCCTGGTTCGTTCCGCCATCCTACCCAATGAATCATTAGGATTCGTTTTCAATAGAATCTTATGCACTCACGGGTTCTGTCGTTCCCACCGTTTCGCGATTAATGGTTAGGTCTGAATTCTACAACGGAGCTCTTAAATGAAATTTGATCTTGAGTCAATCTTCTCAGTTTTTATTGACTCAGGGCTCGTGATTTTTTTGTTCTTATTTGTTCTTAATAAAACAATTTTGTTTAATTAGGGATCAATTCAGTATTAATGCTTTATTACATTTTCCTTTATGAAAATGAATCATAGACCTTACATATTGGAATTCTATATCATTGGTAGTTTTTTCTCTCTTTCTCTCATCTTTTCATTTATCCACACACTTTAACTTTT